AGTTACTTGTTTGTTTATTACTTGTTTGTTTATTACTTGTTTGTTTATTACTTGTTTGTTTATTACTTGTTTGTTTATTACTTGTTTGTTTATTACTTGTTTGTTTATTACTTGTTTGTTTATTACTTGTTTGTTTATTACTTGTTTGTTTATTACTTGTTTGTTTATTACTTGTTTGTTTATTACTTGTTTGTTTATTACTTGTTTGTTTATTACTTGTTTGTTTATTACTTGTTTGTTTATTACTTGTTTGTTTATTACTTGTTTGTTTATTACTTGTTTGTTTATTACTTGTTTGTTTATTACTTGTTTGTTTATTACTTGTTTGCTGATTACTTGCCAGTGGTTATAAGGTGGTATAAGATAGTGTAATACAAATGAATAAAGTTTGTAAAAATTTTTGATAAGACTTGTCAAAATTTTTTGTTGAAATTTGCCTAGTTTGATTATCGTTTGTTAGAAAAACTAGAGGAAGTGTAAATGAGTAGAAACGAGTAAAATTATGTCCAACAAGCATTCATCAAATAGCACCATGTTTGGGGTTAGTGGACACACCAACAACCAAATGGAAAACAAAGTGCACAGTGTAAAGATGATTCCACAAATACTCCAACCGTCTCATCCTGTAATTCCTGAAGGCTAATAAAAGAACGCAACGCGTCTGTATGCTCACGTCTTCGATGGCCGCGCCGCGGTGCACTCTGAAGGGCCACCTGTGAAGAAGTGAAGATAAAAAAAATACTAGAGGCGCCCCAGGCAATCCAGATGCCGCGATCACGGGTGAGAAGCAGACAAGCATCAACCAAATGACTCTGTGAAGAGCATCCAGTGCTAAGTCAACCGAGCCATGGCCCTGACCGAGGAACCAGAGGCGCAAAAGCGCAAGTTGGGCTAGGGTGTAGGGGGAATGAATGGTCCTGAAGCTAGTAACGTAGAGCCTTATATGCGGCGGGTTGCTGATTTCACGTGAGAGGAACGACTAATAAATCACCTGGTACTTCAGATACCGGTACTTCAAGAGATAAGAGGACTATTATGGCCTGCTACCATTCATCCACTTTAACTCAAGCACAGTCGTACACCGACCCCATATAGCATGTACCACTCATACGAGCATGGTTTTAGTACAATTAAATGAAGCTATTCCTAAGTTCATTACAGTATTAATCCATATGAAACAAAGCAGAGGAAAAACTAAGTTAATCCATACTTACACTTAAAATGGACTTAACACATACACTGAATATACTACTTACATTAATACTAATGGTAATGGGGCATATAGTGTAATGCATGCTCATACATAGAACTTACCTAGACATATACGTGTTTGGGGGGGAAGGGGGGGTAGGATATGAGGGTTAGGATGTCTAGCGAGCAAGGAATGGTAGCCGTACATAATTAAGCTTTTATTAGGTTTTATGGAAGTTCCTGTAGTTGAAATATTAAATCAGCGGCGGCTTTTCAAGCCGCAGGTCTTGGAGAGAAGCCGAGCGGGAACTGCTATGACTTATTTTGTGATTTTTTTAGGATTGTGCTTTGTTTTAGGGGGGCTGGCAGTTGCTTCGAATCCTTCTCCTTATTATGGGGTTGTTGGTTTAGTTTTGGCGTCTGTTGTAGGGTGCGGGTGGTTGTTGAATTTAGGGGCTTCTTTTATTTCGTTGGTGTTGTTTTTGGTATATTTGGGAGGAATGCTAGTGGTTTTTGTATATTCTGTGTCGTTGGCGGCGGATCCTTTTCCGGAGGCTTGAGGAGATTGGCGTGTTATTGGGTATGGGGTTGGGTTTGTTTTGGTGTGTGTTATAGGAGTAGTTGTTGGGGGGTTTGTTGGGTGTTGAAAGCCTAGTGTTATAACTGTTGATGCTGGGGGTGTGTTTTCAGTTCGGCTGGATTTTAGTGGCGTAGCTATGTTTTATTCGGAGGGGGTAGGGATGTTTTTGGTGGGGGGTTGGGGGCTGCTGTTGACTTTATTTGTTGTGTTGGAGTTAGTGCGGGGATTATCTCGTGGGGCTATTCGGGCGGTTAGGTTGTTTGGGTTTGGCGCTAGGTTCAGAAAGTAGTTTAGTGTAAAATACCAGCTTTGGGAGTTGGAGATAGAGGTTTGAATTCTCTCTTTCTGATATGATAAATGGTTAAACTCTAAGAAGGGGGTAGTCTTCATTCTTTGGTTTACAAGACCAATGTTTTTGATAAACTATTAGAGTGTTTTAGTAGTTTAGTATTTTGTCTTCTAGGGCCCCGGTAATGGGGAATAGGATTAAGAGGATTGTAAAGTAGGTGATGGAGGCGAGTTGGCCAATGATGATGAAAGGGTGTTCTACTGGTTGGCTACCTACTCATGTTAGGATAAGGAGGTTAGCGACAAGGGTTCAGAATAGGAGTTGTGAGAGTGGGCGGAAGGCTAGGGTACGTTGTTTTGATTTGTGTAGGAAGGGGATTAAGAATAAGATTATTACTGATGCGGCTAGGGCTAATACTCCTCCTAGTTTATTGGGGATGGATCGAAGGATAGCATAGGCAAATAGGAAATACCATTCTGGTTTGATGTGGGGGGGAGTTACTAAGGGGTTTGCTGGGGTGAAGTTTTCTGGGTCTCCTAGTAAGTTTGGGGAAAATAGGGCTAGGGTTGTAAGTGGGAGGAGCATGAGTATGAAGCCGAGGATGTCTTTTGTGGAGAAGTAGGGGTGGAATGGGATTTTGTCACAGTTTGATGAAATGCCTAGGGGGTTGTTTGATCCAGATTCGTGTAAGAAGGTGAGGTGAATTGTGGTAAGGCCTGCAATGATGAAGGGTAGGAGAAAGTGTAAGGCGAAGAATCGTGTAAGTGTGGGGTTGTCTACTGAGAATCCACCTCAGGCTCATTCTACTAAGGTTTGTCCGATGTAGGGGATTGCTGAAAATAGATTGGTAATGACTGTAGCCCCTCAGAAGGATATTTGTCCTCATGGTAGAACATATCCTACGAAGGCTGTTGCTATTAGGGTGAGGAGGAGAAGGACTCCTGTGTTTCAGGTTTCTTTAAAGAGATAGGATCCATAGTAGAATCCACGGCCGATGTGAAGGTAAATGCAAATGAAGAAAAATGAAGCTCCGTTTGCATGTAGATTGCGGATTAGTCAACCATATTGTACATTTCGGCATATGTGAGCTACGGATGAGAATGCCAGGGTTGTATCTGCGGTGTAATGTGTGGCTAGTAATAGTCCGGTTAGGATTTGTGTTATTAGGCAGATACCTAGGAGTGATCCAAAGTTTCATCAGGCAGAAATGTTTGGTGGAGTGGGTAGGTCGATTAGAGAGTTGTTGATTATTTTTAATAGGGGATGGGATTTTCGTAAGTTTGGGGCCATTAGTTTTGGGTCTGTGTATTGATAGGATGATTAGGATGGATAGAGCGAAAGATCCTAGGTAGGTTTTAATTAGTCCGGTGTGTAGAGGTGTTGAGGTTTTGCTTATTATGAGTTGTAGGTCGGCGAGTCCTTCGGGTCCTATTTTTTTGTATCAGGATAAGTCGATTAGGTGGGAGGCGATTTTTTGGCCGTTGTTTAGGAGGTTTGTGGAGTTAAGTCGGTGTATTAGGGGGTTGAAGTAACCTAGTGAGTTTGAGAAGTTTGATAGGGGGTTTTGTTTTGGTTGGGTTAGGGTGTGGGTTATGTTTGAGAGTTCTAGGGCTAGGATAATGCCTAGCACTGTGAGGGCGATGGCTGCAGTTTTTGTGGTTAGGGGTATAGTTATTGGGGGGGTTTTAGTAGGGGCGATAAAAGATGTAATGAGGAGACCAGCTATAATGCTGCCTAGAGCGAGGCGGGTAATTGGGTTAATTATTGTTGGGTTGTTTTCATTGATAGGGGATGTTGGGGGTATACGGGTAAATCCTGTTTGTACTAGGAGGGTTATTCGTAGAGTATAAGTAGCAGTAAATGACGTAGCTAAGAGTGTTAGGAGAAGTGCTCAAGTGTTTAGGTAGGAAGTGTTTAGGCTTTCGATAATGAGATCTTTTGAGTAGAATCCAGCTAAGAATGGGGTTCCTATTAGTGCTAGGTTGCCGATGGTTAGGCAAGAAGTAGTTGTTGGGAGTATTTTTTGCAGGCCTCCTATTTTTCGGATATCTTGTTCTCCGTTTAGGTTGTGGATGATTGCTCCTGAACATAGGAATAGTATGGCTTTAAAGAAGGCATGTGTTGAAATGTGAAAGAAGGCTAATTGTGGCAGGTTTAGTCCGATGGTAACCATTATTAGGCCTAGTTGACTGGATGTAGAGAAGGCGATGATCTTTTTGATGTCATTTTGTGTGAGAGCACATGTGGCAGCGAAGAGTGTGGATAAAGCTCCTAGGCATAGACATAGGGTAAGGGCGGTTTGGTTGTTGGCAAGTATTGGGTGGGTGCGGATGAGTAGGAAGATTCCGGCGACTACTATTGTGCTTGAGTGGAGTAGGGCAGAGACTGGGGTTGGACCTTCTATGGCTGCTGGTAGTCAGGGGTGTAGTCCGAATTGGGCTGATTTTCCTGCAGCAGCAAGAATGAGGCCTAGGAGAGGTAGGGTTGGAGTTTGGGTGTTGGTAAAGGCTTGTTGGAGTTCTCAGGTATTTGTGGTGGAGGCAAGTCAGGCTATGCTTAGGATGAGTCCAATATCTCCGATTCGATTGTAAAGTACGGCTTGCAGTGCAGCTGTGTTCGCGTCTGCACGGCCTTGTCATCAGCCAATTAGCAGGAAAGATATGATTCCTACTCCTTCTCAGCCGATGAATAGTAGGAATATGTTATTGGCGATGGTTAGGGTTAACATGGCGATTAGGAAAACTAGGAGGTGGGAGTAAAATTTTATGAGGTGTGGTTCCGAGCTTATGTACCATGCTGTAAATTGGAGGATGGATCATGTTACGAATAGTGCAATTGGAAAGAATAGTATGGAGTATTGGTCGATTTTGAAGCTAAGGGGGATTTTAAAGTTTGCGATGAATTTTCATTCTCAGTTAGAGGTAATGCTTTCTGTACCTGAGTGTAAGAAGAGTGTTATTGGTACTAGGCTAACTAGGAAGGCAGTTTTAATAGTACGTATGATGGTTGTTGGGGAGTTTTGGAGGTTTTTTGATAGTAGTGGGGTTAGTGTTGGAGTTAAAATGATTGTTAGTGTTAATAGTATGGAAGTGCTAAGTAGTAGTGTTGATTCCATTACTTTTACTTGGATTTGCACCAAGATGGGTGGCTCCTAAGACCAGTGGATTACTGTTATCCTTTAAAAGTAAGGGGGCTGAGGTTTTAAGCTCAGATACAAGAGTTAGCAGTTCTTGTTGGTTGAACCTCCCCTCGGCAGGTAAGAAGGTTTTAACTTCTATTTTTAGAGTCACGGTCTAATGTTTGGGTTGAAACTATACTTGCATAAGGGGAATCCAGAAATGATTTCTGGCTTTAAAATTAGGAGTAGTATGGGGATGGTGTGAAGGGTTATTAGGAGATGTTCTCGTGTGTTTGAGTTTTGGACGGATGTAATGTGGTTTGGTAGGGTCCCTCGTTGGGTTGTTAGTAATATAAATAGTGTATATGAGGCGGTTAGGAAGGTTGCGGCTCCGGTTAGGAGGATTGTAGGTGTGGATCAGTTGAACAGTGCGATTATGATGGTTAATTCTGCCATTAGGTTTGTAGTGGGGGGTAGGGCTATGTTCGTGAGGTTTGCTAGGAGTCACCAAATAGCCATAAGTGGTAGTAGGGGTTGGAGGCCTCGGGTAAGTAGTAGGATTCGGCTGTGTGTGCGTTCGTAATTTGTGTTGGCGAGGCAAAATAGTATTGAGGAAGTTAATCCATGGGAGATTATGAGGATTATTGCTCCTGAAAATGATCAGTGGGTTTGGATTATGCTTGCGGCGATGACTAAGCCCATGTGGCTTACGGAGGAGTAAGCGATGAGGGATTTAAGGTCAGTTTGGCGTAGGCAGATTGAGCTGGTTATTAGTGCTCCTCATAGGGCTAGTGCGAGGAATGGGTAATGTAGGTGGTTTGAGATGGGGCCTGTTAGGATAGTGACTCGTATAATACCATATCCTCCTAGTTTTAGGAGAAGGGCAGCAAGTAATATGGATCCTGCGATTGGTGCTTCTACATGGGCTTTGGGTAGTCATAGGTGTAGTCCGTACAGAGGGGCTTTTACTATGAATGCTATTAGTAGGGCTAGGCTTGATAGGAGGTGGGTTCAGGAGGTTATGGGGGTTGGATGGGTGAGTTTTAATATTGTTAGGTGGAGGGTTCCGATTTGGGTGTGTAGGTATAGAATTGTGACTAGTAGTGGGAGTGAGCTGATGAGAGTGTAAAATAGTAGGTAAATGCCTGCGCTTAGACGTTCTGGTTGGTTTCCTCATCGTGTGATGAGGATGAGGGTGGGGATGAGGGTTGCTTCAAATGAGATATAAAACAATATTAGTTCGGTAGTAGAGAATGCCAGGATGATGAGGGGTTGGATTGCAATTAGTGTTGTGATAAAGGTTCGCTTTCGCGTTAGGGGTTCATGTTGGATGTGGTTTTGGCTAGCAAGTATTATAAGGGGAAGTAATCAGCAGGATAGGATCAGTAGGGGGGATGAGATTTGGTCGATGCCAGTTCATTGGGTTGAGTTTTTTAGTGGGTAATATGTAGGGGCGGATCATTGTAGGCTGAGAAAGGCGATTAGTAGACTGTAAGCGGTGGTGTTAGTTCATAGGAATTTTTGTGGGGATAGGAGGGCTGTGGGGAGGAGTATAATTGTTGGGAGGATGATTTTTAGCATTGTAGTAAATTTAGATTGTGTAGGTGATCTGAACCGTGGGTTCGGGTGGAGGCTACTAGTATTGCTAGGCCTGTACCAGCTTCGCAGGCTGAGAATGTAAGTATGAGCATAGGTATTAGGGTATGGGATGTCGCTTGGTTTTCAATAGGTCAGATGGATAGGGCGATATATATGGATAGTATTATACTTTCTAAACATAAGAGGGCTGAAATTAAGTGTGTTCGGTGGAATGCTAATCCTAGGCCACTTAGGGTGAAGGCTGCATAGAAGCTTAGGTGTGAGAGTGACATGGAGAAAGTCATAGGGTTTGACTATGGTTTGTTGAGCCGAAATCAACTGTCTTGGTTAGACTAACTTTCTGTTTATTCTGCTCATTCTAGGCCCCCTTGTATTCATTCATAGATAAGTCCTAGGGTGAGTAGGAGAATAATAGTAGAAGTTCAGATTAAAGTGGTGATTGGGGATTGGAGTTGGATGGCTCATGGGAGGGGAAGTAGGAGTGCGATTTCTAGGTCGAAGAGTAGGAATAGGATGGCTACTAAGGAAAAATCGGATGGAAAATGGAAGGCGGGCCGAACCTAGTGGGTCGAAGCCACATTCGTAGGGAGATAGTTTTTCGAAGTCTGGATTAGTTTGAGCTAGTCAGAAGTTTAGTATGGTTAAGATTGAGGATAGTGCTAGGGATAAGGTTAGTATGAATGTGATTATGTTAATTGCTCTTCTCTGGGGTTTTACCAGATTTTAGAGATTGGAAGTCAATTGTAATTAGTATACTAGAAGAGCAGGATCCTCATCAGTAGATTGTTATGTAGAGGAATAATCAGATGATGTCTACGAAGTGTCAGTATCAGGCTGCCGCTTCGAATCCAAAGTGGTGGTTTGATGTGAAGTGGAATTTGGCTAGTCGAAGAAGGCATACTGATAGGAAGGAAGAGCCAATAATTACATGGAGTCCATGGAATCCGGTTGCGACGAAGAAGGTTGAGCCGTAGACTCCATCGGCGATTGAGAAGGGTGCTTCATAGTATTCTATTGCTTGAAGTGCTGTAAAGTAAAACCCGAGTAGGATTGTTAGGGTTAATGCATGGATTGCTTGTTTGCGATTGCTTTCTGTAATACTATGATGTGCTCATGTGACGGTGACCCCTGAGGCCAGTAGGATGGCTGTGTTTAGTAGGGGGACTTCTAGTGGGTTAAGAGGTTTGATACCTGTTGGAGGTCATTGTCCACCTAGTTCTGGGGTGGGTACCAGGCTGGAGTGGAAAAATGCTCGGAAAAAGCCTAGGAAGAAGAATGCTTCAGATGTAATGAAGAGGATTATTCCATACCGTAAGCCTTTTTGGACTGTGGGTGTGTGGTGTCCTTGGAATGTGCTTTCTCGTACGATGTCTCGTCATCATTGTAATATTACTAGGATTATAGAAAGTAGGCCTAGAGTTAGTAATTGGAGGGAGTTGTAGTGGAATCATATAGCTAATCCGGAGGTGGTAAGTAAGGCAGCAGCTGCTCCGAAGATTGGTCATGGGCTTGGGTCTACTATGTGGTAAGAATGTGCTTGGTGGGCCATTAGATGTTTTCTTGTAAGTATAGGCTTAGTAGGAGAACGAAGACATAGGCTTGAATTATGGCCACTGCTACTTCTAGAATAGTGAGTAGAAGTAAGATTAATGTGGTTAGGATAGATACTGTGGGTATGATTGGGAGTAAGACGGTTGTGGCTGTAGAGATAAGTTGGATGAGTAGGTGACCTGCTGTGAGGTTTGCTGTTAGGCGAACACCTAATGCTAGTGGGCGGATGAGTAGACTAACTGTTTCGATTATGATTAGGGCGGGGATTAGTGGTGTGGGGGTTCCCTCTGGAAGTAAGTGTCCTAGGGATATTGAGGGTTGGTTTCGTAGACCTGTAAGTAGGGTGGCAAGTCAAAGTGGAAAGGCTAATGCTATATTTATTGATAATTGGGTAGTTGGAGTAAAGGTGTATGGTAGTAGGCCAAGGAGATTAATTATGAGGAGTAGAATTATTAATGATGTGAGGATTAGAGCTCATTTATGGCCAGTTTTGTTGAGGGGTATTATTAGTTGTTTTGTGATTAGGTGGAGGAATCATAATTGTAGGGTTGAGAGGCGGTTAGTGATTCATCGGTTGTTGGGTGTGGGGAGTAGTAGGGCAGGAAATAGTATTGCAAGTAGGATTAGTGGGATTCCTAAGAGGCATGGGCTTGTGAATTGGTCGAAAAAGCTTAGGTTCATGGTCAAGTTCAAGAGGTGGTTTTAGTAGTTATTTTGAGTTTGGTGGAGAAGGGGTTAATGGTAGTGAATGAGAGGAGTTTGGGTTGGATAATTAATGAGAAGACTGCTCATGATACAAGTATGATAAGGAATCATGGATTTGGGTTTAGTTGTGGCATACCATTAAGGAGGATAGTGTGTCCTCTTTCTCTAGCTTAAAAGGCTAGTGCTATTACATAGCTTCTTAATGATTAGGATGATAGAAGTAATGATCAATTCTCGAAGTGGGAAAGGGGGGTGGATTCTACTACGATTGGTATATAGCTGTGGTTAGCTCCGCAGATTTCTGAGCATTGGCCGTAGAAGATGCCCGGTCGGGTTGTGATGAAAGAGGTTTGATTTAGCCGGCCTGGAATTGCGTCTGTCTTTACTCCTAGGGTGGGGACTGCTCATGAGTGGAGGACATCGCTAGCTGTGATGATAATGCGGATGGGGGATTCTATGGGGATGACGACTCGATGATCGACTTCGAGCAGTCGGAAATGTCCTTGTGGTAGGTCTGTTGTGGGGATTATGTAAGAGTCGAATGTTAGGTCTTTGAAGTCTGTGTATTCATAGGTTCAGTATCATTGGTGTCCGATTGCTTTTAGTGTTAGGTCGGGTTCGTCAATTTCGTCTATTATGTATAGGATTTGTAGGGATGGGAGAGCAAGAAGAACAAGGACGATGGCTGGGAGAATGGTTCAGATTAATTCAACTTCTTGGGCGTCTACAGTGTTTGAGGACAGTTTTTCTATTAGTATAAGTGCTAGAAGATATAGGACGAGGCTGCAGATGGCTAGTGCAACTATCAGGGCATGGTCGTGGAATTCTACGAGTTCTTCTATGATAGGGGATGAGGCGTCTTGGAATCCGAATTGGGCGTGGTTAGCCATGAGGAGTATATGGGGTTTTCACCCATGGTTTAGTCTTGACAAGGCTATGTAATGGCTTTACTAATACCCCATAAGAAAGAAGCATGAGTGGTTTGATGCGGTTGGCTTGAAACCAGCGTATGAGGGTTCGATTCCTTCCTTTCTTGTACTTGGACAAAGGCTGGCTCTTCGAAGGTGTGGTATGGGGGAGGGCAGCCGTGAATTCATTCGACGTTGGTAGAGGTTAGTTCAGGTTGAAGGACTTTTCGTTTTGATGCGAAGGCTTCTCAGATTATGAATATTAGCATGATTACTGCTGTTATTGAGATGAGTGAGCCAATAGAGGATATGGTGTTTCACAGGGTGTAGGCGTCTGGGTAATCAGAATATCGGCGTGGTATGCCGGCTAGTCCTAAGAAGTGTTGCGGGAAGAAGGTTAAGTTTACACCTGTGAATATGACTCCAAAGTGGGCTTTGGCTCATGTAGGGTGTAGTGTATATCCGGTAAATAATGGGAATCAGTGGGTGAAGCCTGCTAAGATGGCAAAGACTGCACCTATTGATAGGACGTAGTGGAAGTGGGCTACTACATAGTATGTGTCATGCAGAGCGATGTCTAGTGAGGAGTTTGCTAGGACAATTCCTGTTAGTCCTCCGATGGTAAATAGGAAGATGAACCCTAGTGCTCATAGTATTGGGGGGTCTCATTTGATAGTTCCACCGTGTAGTGTGGCTAGTCAGCTAAAGACTTTGATGCCGGTTGGAATGGCAATGATTATGGTAGCGGATGTGAAGTATGCTCGGGTGTCCACGTCTATTCCAACTGTAAATATGTGATGAGCTCATACAATAAAGCCTAAGAATCCAATGGACAATATGGCTCATACTATACCTATGTAACCAAATGGCTCCTTTTTACCAGCATAATAAGTTACTACGTGGGAGATGATTCCAAATCCTGGGAGGATGAGGATATAAACTTCTGGGTGACCAAAGAATCAGAAGAGGTGTTGGTAGAGAATTGGGTCTCCTCCTCCGGCTGGGTCAAAGAATGTAGTGTTTAGGTTTCGGTCTGTAAGGAGCATTGTAATACCTGCTGCAAGAACTGGGAGTGATAGTAGGAGTAGGACGGCAGTAATTAGGACAGATCAAACAAATAGGGGGGTTTGGTATTGTGATAGGGCTGGGGGTTTTATATTAATGGCGGTTGTAATGAAGTTGATTGCCCCTAGAATAGAGGACACACCTGCTAGGTGTAAGGAGAAGATGGCTAGGTCTACTGAGGCTCCAGCATGGGCTAGATTACCAGCTAGAGGAGGATATACTGTTCAGCCTGTACCTGCTCCTGCTTCAACTGTTGATGAGGCTAGTAATAGTATGAATGATGGTGGTAGAAGTCAGAAGCTTATGTTGTTTATACGTGGGAATGCTATGTCTGGGGCGCCAATTATGAGGGGAACTAGTCAGTTTCCAAATCCTCCAATTATAATTGGTATTACTATGAAGAAAATTATTACGAAGGCGTGAGCTGTGACGATAACATTGTAGATTTGGTCGTCTCCTAGAAGTGTTCCTGGTTGGCCGAGTTCAGCTCGGATAAGTAGGCTTAGGGCGGTTCCGATTATGCCAGCTCATGCTCCGAAAATTAAATATAGGGTGCCGATATCTTTATGGTTGGTTGAGAATAGTCATCGGGTAATGAAGGTCACAGGTAAGATGGCTGAGTGTTGTAAGCGTTAGGCTGTAGTCCTTTTTACAGAGGTTTGATTCCTCTTCTTACCGACCCTGTGGTGAAGTTCATGTTGAGTTGCAAGCTCATTGATGCATATTAAAAGTGTGCCGGGGTCTTTTGGACAGAAGCCTGTTAGGTTTAGGCATTTAGCTGTTAACTAAAATTTTGTGGGATCGAAGCCCACCTGTTCAGGATTTGCGTGGAAGGCCCTAGCTTAGTTAAAGCGTCTGAGTTGCATTCAGGAGATGCAGGTTAGTATCTTGCGGGTCTTAGCAGAAACTAAGAGGGTTTAACTCTTATTTAAGGCTTTGAAGGCCTTCGGTTTGGGTGATTATCCTAAGTTTCTAAACAGTGGTCAGGATTATGGGAGAGAGGGGTAGTAGTAAGGTTGACAAGGAGATTAGGATGGCGAGTATGGTGTTTGTAGGCTTGTTAATATGCCATTGTTTTATGTGGTTTGTTGAGTTTGGTGGAAGTGTGATTGTAGAGTAGTATGTGAGGCGGAGGTAGAAGAATAGGCTTAGTAATGAGAGCAAAGCGATGGTTGTAGCTGCTGTGGTTAGTTCTTGTTTAGTGAGCTCTTGGATAATAAGTCATTTGGGCATAAAGCCTGTTAGGGGTGGGAGTCCTGCTAGGGATAGTAAGGTTAGTATTAAAGTTGCGTTTAGGGTGGGAATCTTTGTTCATGAGGTTATTATTGTTGGAAGTTTTAAGGTTTTGGTTTTGTTTAGGGCAAGGAAAACAGCAGTAGTAATTAGAGTATATAGGTAAAAGGTTAGTAGTGTAAGTTTTGGGTTATAGGTTATGATGATTGTTATTCATCCAAGGTGGGAGATGGATGAGAAGGCTAGGATTTTTCGTAGTTGTGTTTGGTTTAATCCTATTCATCCACCGAGAGCAGTTGAGGCGATAGCTATAATGGTTAGTAGTGTTGGGTTGAGTGAGTGGGATGTTATGAAGAGAATGGTGATTGGGGGGAGTTTTATTACTGTGGATAGTAGTAGGGCTGTGGTTAGGGATGAGCCTTGGAGTACTTCTGGGAATCAAAAGTGGAAGGGTACTAGTCCAAGTTTTATGGCAATTGCGGTTGTTAATAGTAGGCAAGATGTTGGATGGGTTAGTTGTGTAATGTCCCATTGCCCTGTGAACCATGCATTTATTAAGCTTGAGAATAAGACTAGTGCTGAAGCAGTTGCTTGTACTAGAAAGTATTTAATTGCAGCTTCAATGGCTCGGGGATGGTGGGATTTTGCGATAAGTGGAATGATAGCAAGGGTATTGATTTCTAGTCCTGTTCAGGCTATTATTCAATGGTTACTTGAGATTGTGATGGAGGTACCTAGTAGTAGGCTTATTGATGATAGTAGTTTTGCGTGGGGGTTCATTAGTAGGGGAGGGGGTTGAACCATCATTTTCGGGGTATGGGCCCGATAGCTTTTTTAGCTTACTCTACTAGGAAATAATATAAAGGAAGTATGGAGAGTTTTGATTTCTCCTGTGTAGGTTCGATCCCTACTTTTCTAAGGTTTATATATAAGGAAATGAGAGGAGTAGTATACCTCTATGTTCACTTTATCATAGTGATCCTTATGTTCAGGCACATTTCCTTGATTCTTAAGGATGGGGGAATACCTGCATAGCAAACTGGCATGCTGGTGTGTCAGAGGCAGAGGGCTAGTGTTAGTGGAAGGAAGTTTTTTCATAGTAGATGTATTAGCTGATCATAGCGGAATCGAGGGTATGAAGCTCGAATTCATAAAAAGCCGGAAGAGAGGAGTAATACTTTTGTGGCAAGTGTAATAGGAAATAATTCAGGAGAAAGGTTAAGAGAGCTGGGGTTTAGAAATAAGATAGTGGTTAATGTGTTTATTAGTATGATGTTAGCATATTCGGCTAGGAAGAATAAGGCAAATGGTCCTGCGGCATATTCTACGTTGAAGCCTGATACTAATTCGGATTCTCCCTCTGTTAGATCGAACGGAGCGCGGTTTGTTTCTGCGAGTGTGGAAATATATCATATTATTGCGAGGGGTCAAGAGGAAAAGATGAGGTATAGTGGTTCTTGGGTGGTGGCCAAGGTATTTAAGGTGTAGTTACCACTTAGTAGGATTACGGATAAGAGAATGATGGCTAATGTTACTTCGTATGAAATAGTTTGTGCTACGGCTCGTAGTGCTCCGATTAGGGCATATTTTGAGTTGGAGGCCCATCCAGATCATAGGATGGAGTATACTGCTAGGCTGGATATGGCTAGTAGAAAGAGAAGGCCTAAGTTTAGGTCTGCAAGGGGGAAGGGGAGGGGGAGGGGAGTTCAGATTGTAATTGCTAGTAGGAGAGCTAGTATTGGGGTGATGATGAAGAGGAGGGGGGAGGAGGTAGAGGGGCGAATAGGTTCTTTAATAAATAGTTTTACACCATCTGCTAGTGGTTGTAGTAGGCCGAAGGGGCCTACGATATTAGGACCTTTACGAGATTGTATGTAGCTTAATACTTTTCGTTCGACTAAGGTTAGAAAGGCTACTGCAAGTAAGATTGGGATGGCGTAGGATAGGGATATGGTGAGGTAAATTGTGGTAGATGATCAGGTCATGAGTTTGTAAAGCTAGGGAGAGGATTTGAACCTCTGGATAAAGGGCTTAAGCCTTTTGCATTTGCCAAACTCTGCCACGCTAGCTAGCCCTTTATCTGGGGCGAAGAGATGGGTGTCCTTTGGTAATTTAGTTGTGTTCATTACTTGGAGGGTAAGGCGTGCTTGAAGTATTGGCCTCACTTTCCCGGTCCTTTCGTACTAGGGGAAGTTCAACATAGATAGAAACCGACCTGGATTACTCCGGTCTGAACTCAGATCACGTAGGACTGTTAATCGTTGAACAAACGAACCCTTAATAGCGGCTGCACCATTAGGATGTCCTGATCCAACATCGAGGTCGTAAACCTCCTTGTCGATATGGGCTCTCGAAGGAGATTGCGCTGTTATCCCTGGGGTAGCTTAGTCCATTAATCAATTGTATTGGGTCTGGTCACTGTTCGCACGTGGAGGTGTAACTCTCTGTTAAGAGGTGTGGTCTTGTTTTTGGAGGGTTTGTTTTTCTCCAAGGTCGCCCCAACCGAAAAATGCGGACCAGCGTTTATTTAGGTAGTAGGCCTGATAGGTTTGTAGTTTGTTTGTGAGGTGGTCGCTGATTTTAAAGTTCCACAGGGTCTTCTCGTCTTATGTGTATATTCCTGCTTTTGCACAGGAAGATCAATTTCACTGATTATCTGTAAGAGACAGTTTGGACCTCGTTTAGCCGTTCATACAAGTCTCGATTTATGGGACAATTGATTGCGCTACCTTCGCACGGTTAGGATACCGCGGCCGTTGAACATATGTGTCACTGGGCAGGCATCACCTTCAATACTTGGTTGGCTGAAGGCTATGTTTTTGGTAAACAGTCGGGCCCTGGGTTTGCCTAGTTCCTTTTACAGATTTTAATCTTTCTTGATAGGCGCTCCGGTGTTGGGGTAACAGGATTAAGGGTAATATTTAGTCTTGTTGGGTTTGTGATATTAGTCTATCTGTTAATAATTGATGGATGTAAGTTTGCGCTAAAGAGGGGTGTGCCCCTCCAAGTTACTTATTTTAGCATTAATTCTTCTATAGATATAGATTAGCCCGTTATGGATAAGGGAATCATGGGGTTTTTGGATTTTTAGATGGATGAGCTTTGACGCATTCTTTATTGATGGCTGCTTTAAAGCCTACGGGGAAAAGAAGGAAAAGGGTTATCCGCTAGGGTAGGTTGTATTCTCTCTTAAAGGGGCTGTACCCCCTTTAAATTGCTCTTGACTTTTCACGGTAAATGATCAGTTGTTCATTGATAGGGAGGGAGTCAAGGTAGAACTTAAATTCGTTTCACGGGCAACCAGCTATCACCCAGCTCGGTTGGCTTTTCACCTCTACTGACAGGTCATTCCACTCTTTTGCAACAGAGACGGATTCGCTCAGGATAGCTGCCTGAAAGTAGCTCGCTTGGGTTTCGGGAAGGCAAGCTTAAGTTCATTTTGCTTGGTTGTTCTTGCTAAATCATGATGCAAAAGGTACAAGGGTTTATCTTTGCTGTTCATTGCTTGGTTTTTCACTGTTATTTCATCTTTCCCTTACGGTACTATTCTCTATTGCGCCAGTGAATTTCTTTTCTATCGCCTATACTAAGTTTGGATAATGCTTTAGTTTAGTGGTTGGGTGGATTATTAAGTAGTTATCTTTGTGTGGTTGGGCTAGATTTGGGCTCAAGACGATCTGGTAGGTGGCAGACATCTTTCAGGTGTAAGCTGAACGCTTTGTGTTAAAGCTACGTCTTGGTGTGCTAAGTGCACCTTCCGGTACACTTACCTTGTTACGACTTACCTCGTCTTCAGCTTGGTGCAGTATTAGTTATGGAATTTGGTAGCTTGTGAAGAGGGTGACGGGCGGTATGTACGTACCCCAGGGCCGGTTTAAAGTGGGCTTTATTGTCCCACTTTACTACTAAATCCGCCTTCTAGGGGTGGTTTCACACCCCTTTCCGTAGTTTTCTAATTTAGAAAATGTAGCCCATTTCTTCCGCTCCATGGGCTATACCTTGACCTGTCTTGCTAGCGTGGTTGAGGCTGTTATGCTTACTGTTGCACTCTCAGAGGAGGTAAGCTGACGACGGCGGTATGTAGGCTGTTTTAGCAAGGAGCGGTTGGGTGTATCGTGGGTTATCGATTACAGAACAGGCTCCTCTAGGTGGGTTTGGGGTACCGCCAAGTCCTTAGAGTTTTAAGCGTTTGTGCTCGTAGTTCTCGGGCGGATACTTTAGTTGTATAAGCATCAAGATTTAGGGCTAAGCATAGTGGGGTATCTAATCCCAGTTTGTGTCTTAGCTTTCGTGGGTATTATCGGTCGGGGGTCGCTAAGATTATTTTCAGAGTGATTTTATGTGCAGCTTGGGCTTATGACAGCTCAGTTGCATTTTGATCTTAGTTGGTAGGATAGCATTGAGCCACTCTTTACGCCGTGTTACAGTTAATTTGGGTCTCTTGTGTGACCGCGGTGGCTGGCACAAGATTTACCAACCCTTGGAATTGCTATGACTAAGTCAAGTTTTCACTTATTGCTTAATGTTAATTACTGCTGAGTACCCGTGGGGGTGTGGCTGAGCAAGACGTTTTGGGCTACCGTTAGTAGGTGTGCCTGATGTCCGCTCCTCTGTCTCGATGTCGTAGGTGGAGGGCATTTACACTGGAGCGCAGATACTTGCATGTATATATCTAGCAACAATCAACGGTAAGGTTAGGACTAAGTCTTTTGTCCTTGGGAGTGGATGGCCATCTTAGCATCTTCAGTGCTATGCTTTAGTATTAAGCTACAAGGAC